AAGAATAAATTTTTTTATTGAACGTGTTGATTCATATTTATTTTTACTACTTTCTCATATATATTTTATCATATCATATTCTATTCATTTTTATTTTATTTTTATTCGACCCTCCCGGAGTTCATTCTCCGGGCAACTCCCTTTAACCGGTGGATTCCTTTCAACTTACTTCTTTTATGATCTCATTGGAAATCATATAAAGACAATTCCTATTTGATATAGCTATTTGTGCAAGTATTTTACGATTAAGAAGCAACTGTCTCTTGTACAGATCATTTATTAATCTACTATAACTATAGCATACCCCCCTTTCACGAATTGCTGCATTTATTCGAGTGATCCACAAACGACGAAAATTGATTTTTTGCTTATCCCTATCCCGATGAGCCGAAACCAAAGCTCTTATTTTTTGTTGAGTAATAGTTCGAGTAAGTCTTGAATGAGCCCCCCGAAAGCTTGATGCAAATAAACGAATTTTTGTTCTACGTCTCCGAGCGATATATCCCCGTCTAATTCTGGTCATTGAATAAATGAAACTTTAACGAATAACTAATAGATTTCCTTTCTTTTAGTTATTCTTTTGCCCCTTTCTTAGTATATTAATAACAAAACGGATTTTTCCAATGTATAAACTAAAAATTCCAATGGCTTTGGCTACTATAACCTTCCCAATCACTATTTTTTATTTTTTCTAGGCATTTCACCTCGAAATACGAAATTGTACTATATATACTAGGTATTAAAAAAATAGCACTGATAAAGAAATAGTGGATTCCATCGTTTCTATGGTTACTTCTTAAACGGTGAGGTCTTCTCTATACACCGGAGCCTTTACTTCATTTAATCAATGTTATTGCTAACTTGTATAGTTCACATTCTTCGGCTCTACCCATGAATTATTCAGTAATAGGTCTTTCACAACGAGCTCTACCTATACAGTAACGGTATTTAATTATGAAGGTTGGCTGGGTAGCTGACCCTGTTAGTCCGTTCTTACAAGAGGCGTCTATGTTAACTAAGATTTCCTCCGCTTAATGGATAGCCATTTGCTACCAATGGAGAACTGCTTCTCATCTTGAATTGAGGTGAGTGGATTTACACCAATAGAAACCATAAATTTCATACACAATAAAAGGGATCTGATTCATTTTCTTATTTTTAGATAGGAAATGTAGTTCGTTTTTCCCTTCTATCCTATTTGATCATTGATATTCGAACATTGTTCTCTTTCCTTTGTTCTAGTTCATGATCTGAACGAGTCGCACATACACCCTAGTACATGTTCCTCGACGCTGAGGGCATCCCCGAAGCGCGGGGGATTTTGTGACATTTCTAATTGGCTGTCTTGTATTTCTAATAAGTTGTTTAATCGTTGGCATGTTGAATCATATACATAATGGGCTGGTTTAGATCGATCCTAACCGGATGATTTTGAATTACTTTTATTCAATAGATTCAATAGAAGAGTAAATAAAAGTCATAGAATATTAAAGAATATTAAACTCGGCAGGGTTAACTTCAAATCACGAATTGACGCGAAATACAGGCTATTGTCATTCAACCGCTACAAGATCAACAATCCCATAAGCTTGCGCCTCTGTTGCTGACATAAAAATATCTCTTTCCATGTCTTCGGATACAACCCATATGGGTTTGCCCGTTCTTTGTACATAAACCCTTGTCAGGGTTTCACGCAGTTTCAGCAGTTCTCCCACTTCCAGGATGAATTCTCCCGTTGCTACTTCAGAAAAAGAACCAGCAGGTTGATGGATCATTACCCTGATGATATAAGATAATAAAAGGTTTCTCTATTTCGCATGATGAGGGGAAGATAAAAGAAACATAAAAGAATAACAAGAAAAAAAGATAGAATTGAACAACCGTACGGGCATTATGCATTGCATACGGCTTTACAATAAAATTGACCCTTACCTTTCATCAAAGAAATAAAAAAATAGGATCGATCAGACCCCGGTCGGTAAATGATCAACTTACCACCCTTCCTTTCGGAGGAATTCAAAAATACTATGATGGCTCCGTTGCTTTATATATTTATTATATTTTTTTGTCTGTGATTTGTCTGTCATTCAGCAATCCCAAAGTTGCTTTTTTATTTGATCAAATAAACTAAGGAAAAAAGAATCTTATTTTTTTTCGCTCTATAAGTTAAGAGACCCCTGGTGTGAAAAAAAGTTTGTGACGCTGAACTGGACTTCCGATAATAAAATAGGAAATACCTTTTTCTCATATTACTCTCTCGATACATAATCTAATGTTTTGAAAACAAAATTCCTTATATCGAATTCAAAGTGCCATGCTATTATTACTTAATATTCATATTTCATATGGCGAAGGCATAGTCTTCTTTTTTCTCTCAAATAAAAGCCTCATTGGCGCCAAGCGTGAGGGAATGCTAGACGTTTGGTAATCTCTCCTCCGACCAGGATAAAAGATCCCATTGAAGCGGCTGCTCCCATGCATATTGTATGTACATCTGGTT